TTTCTTTAACATGCTAGTGCCCAGATCTTCTTCTTTTGTCTTTGAGCCTGCCTTTAGGTAGCGGCATGGAAGTCCCCCTTCTTCTCAAGCAGGAAAGCCCGCGTATTCTTATTCTAATGTCCATTGGAGCTTCTCTTTTCTTCCCGCTATCTGGCTGTTCTATTTAGACGTCTGTTCCCCAGTCTTACTTTCTCATGCCCGCTTTCGCTTCGCTCCTTTCTACTTCTGTTACAGTAGCTATAGTTGTAATGGCGGTTATGCAGGTCCCCTTCTCATTGAGTAGCCTATACTCTGGAATTGAAGTAGCGAAATCGGCCTTAGCATAGAACGTTTACCGCTTGCCTTACTATTACTAATAATCGGGAATCAGAACAGGCAACTATGAGACTAATTTATCATTGCCCCGAGCAAGTTACTGCGTACCTGAAGTGAGTGTGCCCATCTTGGTCTCCTTTCTTTTTTCTTTGCAGCTGCCATAAAAGTAAAGCCTTAGATTCTAACAGGAATCTCACCGCCTGCTCCCCTTATAATTATAAGATACTCGCTACTAAGGTTCTGAAAGAAGGCAGCTAAATCAGCAATAGAAGAGAACTCCAGATCTATGAATAGCCAACAAAGAGCCTAGCTTTATTACTGGAACTAAACAGCAAGCTGCTCCTACCTTACTTATCGAGAAGGAGTACTTGGACTGAGTAGACTTCTTGTAGTTCTCTTTCCCCTAGCAACCTTTCCTGCTTTCCCGGTTGCAAGGTTTCGAGCTAACTACAGGATTTGCTTCCTAGCTAATAATACTAATTAGTAGTATTGAACTTCGAACTAAAGATTTTTTTTAGTTAACGGGCGGGTAAGGGCAATGAAGGAAGCCGTTAGGCTTGAGACGAAACGGATTCTATGGATTGAGTCTGGCAGTGATGTTAGTTAAGTCCACTACCTGGGGCTTGTCTTGCTTGAGAACCCGTTTGGAACAATCTGGATTTTCCCCTTGTGAGTCACTCGAATTCTTCTATTTATCATTCTTTCATGAATAGAAAGAGAAAGATCTCCGCTTCGTCTTTCTTCCAAGAAAAGATCCCAAGCCATTGATATTGGTCATGCGTGGGCTTTCACTCAATCTTTCACTATGATATGAAAGGCAAGCAGGAATTTCACCACTAATGGGCCAGCGCTTGGCGCTTACTCTAGCCCGTGTTTCTAGGATACACCTATTATATATATATAAGAGTTTCCCCGATATTCGTGGCTTTCCCCTTACTTATTACTTATAAGTAGATCGGTTGAGATAAGTAGATTGGTTGAGGCCCGACCCTTTCCTTTGGGGTTGCCGACCTTGATGCCATAGTGTTTAGGGGGCTGAGCGGGAAACCAACACGTTGTGGAAACGGAATAGAGCTTTTCCCTTGATGGATGTTATCCAATAAAAGCACACAATCAGTGAGATGAGCCTGCCAGCTCAGCCTTGGCCCTATGCCTTTTGGCCAGCTTGACTTCTGACCGGTCGATCCCGCCCCCTCTTGCAACGATTCGGCGCCTCCACTTGATGCTTGACGCCCACGCTTCGTTCAGGCAGCGCTCCTCGGATATGTCTTGCCAATCGCCAGAGCGGTGCCACTTCCAGGATTTGGTGCGGCCAGCTCGGGAACCTTCCCTGGAGTGAAAGGGTACATACCATACCAGGACGAACAGAAAAGAGGGGAACACCAAGTACGAGATCACAGGGATCGGGCTGGAGCTCTTGGTCCGAATCCTTCTTCGTATGCTTCCACACGGATTTGAAGAATGCCTATGCCGTAACCCACCTAGCCGTCCCTCCCATTAGATGAAAGAGGAGCAAATAACGTGGTATTCTGTCGGGACAGGATCAACCGCTCTTTCGTCCTTCACGCTCTTCTGCCTACTTCTTCCTATTTCTAGACTTCTCCTGCTACCCGGATCGATGGTTTCTTGCTGGCTTAGCTTGCTTTATAGTTTGAAAGGAATGGCCTTTCCAGGATTTGGAAATGAGACTAAAGGTTGGTTACCAGGTCCATGTCCCTTCAAGAGGACTTCTTCGCACTAACCTACTCGAGATCAACACCTAGTGACACACGAAAGAAAAGACGTAGTTTGATAGTGACAGTGAGGGCCTATCCGTGGAATGGTTGTTTGGTCTAGAAATGGAGATTTTGTTCGTGCATGGTCTGGCTGGAGCCATCGTAGGAGTATAACCGCTAGCTATTGGGCCTTGCCCTCCCATTTCTGCCAGGCGACCCGACCGAGAAAGAAAGGAAGGCCAAATGCCATGAGAACTAGAGAACTGGGATGAATGGCTGTGCTACTAAGTTAAGTAAAAGGGCTTGATGAATGTGTCACCTATATTCGATGGACGGAAACGGCCCCTGCCCACTCGAGTTCTCAGCCATCCCACAAGACCGAACCAACCAGTCCTTGCCATAGGAAGTTGCTTCATTCATTACCCGACCATCTGTATCAGTCCCCGCTGTCCAAGGTTTTCTAGTTCAAGCAAGGATGAGAATCAGGCCTTACTTACTGTCAATGTCAAGGTCAAGGGAGCGGGCAAGCGCAGATTATGATAAAGAAGATGGGGAAGAGAGAACAAGACGGGGTGAAGTGGGCTCAGGCCACAAATTCACCAAATGTAGGGTTTTGTACGTTTTATGGCATGTGATTATGATGATAATGGAGGAGTACATGATCTGCGTGAAACGAAAGATTCTTCTAAACTTACTTTGCATAGAAGAGATGGACTTCCAATTCAATTTAGGCTCACTTTTCACACCAGGTAAATTATTTCAACACGCGAAAGACGAAGGACAAGATTCGTCGAATCGATGATATCTACACCCTTACGAGAGGGAAGACCAGCTCGTCATGGGGAAAGGATTCTTTTGAAAGGTCAGTAATAATGCGATATTCCATAGATAAGCATGAAACTGAAGCTTCTCTTTTTATTTATGATTGATGTACCGGCTTGAATTCACTTTAGGAAAGTATTTGATTTCTTTCTCCTCAAAGTAGGTGTTTGCTCCGCAGCACGAACAGGTCGAGGTAAGAAAAGAAGAAGGGGTATAATAGCAAATGCCTAGAGCCCCGAAGGCGCTACGGCGCGGAAGTCACCCATGCAATACTCCCCCACGACCTTCAATAAAAAGGTACCTTTATCCGAAACCGACACAGGTCGGTAGGTATAGACGGGACGAGAGACCACTCTCTAACTAACATATTCTAGTTTTCGGCGGTCGACAGAGCTACACGTTAGAATATTCACTTAGAAAGAACAACAATATCTTACTTATTAATAAAGCCTGACAGCCTGCCGGTAAGAGGTAAGAGGTAAGAAGTGAGGCGAGCGGAACCTATTCTAGTAGAGGAACCAACCCCCAGAAAACCTGACCAAAAGATAGCTACGTTCCCGTCACTAACGTTACTTCGGAGTATGCGGCTGATCCGCTGAGAAAAGACGGGAAGGCAAACAGAAAGTACCACTTTTCTTAAGTTAAGATGACTCTATTGAAGAGTCAAGGTTTCCAATGAGCACGGATGAGGCGAAGCATCGATCCCTAACAAGCGAGGTAAGCGCCCGGATACAAAGGAATCTTAGTCTATGTCTTGGTCACCCAGAAAAGTATTCAGAGATAGTTGAATTGAGGGACCTCTACTTTACGTACCTCTGTAGTCTTAAGACAAAGTAATACACTCAGTCTCACCGTTGGAGGATTTAGTGGAGGATCTAGGGCGTTAGCCCGAAGCCCATAGAGAGAGAGAGTCAAAAGCCTATAGCACTGCAGGAAGACCAAGATCTCGATCGACAGATCTAGTGGTCAGTCACCGTCAATATTTGATTCTACGGCCAATGCTGCTAAATTCAAATAGCAATTAAACCATGTTCCTGGGGGAAGACCCTAGCCTTGAAACAAGGGGCTTTACTAATATAGAAATGGAAATCAGATAAAGGTGCCTAGTCTGCGCTGTTAGAATCCATTGGAGAAAGGCTTGCTCACTTCTTCATCTGTGAGATGATCGTATTCTTTATAAGAATTTAGAATAATGGGATTGGACCTTGCTTCGATCCCCTCTTTAAGAGACTCCAGAAACTCGTTGACCCATAGATGCCGAAATGAAACTCTTTTCCTTTACGACATAGGAACTACTATAGAATTAGAAGAGAGGTCTTTCCTTTACGTCGTAAAGAGAAGCATGTGCCTTCCACCTATCTATCGTTCACAAATGAGTTGATTAGCTTCGAACGTTGCCTGAGATTCGCTTTCTCCTTCGACAGAGCCTAGCTTTCTGACAGGGCAAGCAAGCAACCATCCATCCTGAGCAACTATTCTACTATTACATACTCCCTGAAGTGAGTACTGACTTGAACGGACTCCTACTGGCTTGAAATGGTGAGGACCCGAAAGACAAGACGGATTGAAACTAAGAAAGAGTCGTGCTGTGAGCAGAGGAGCTTGACTAGAGCATCTCATTGACCTCGAGAATACCTATGAAGAGTGAGAAAAGCACGACTGGATTCTAAATACAGAATAGATCGTGTTTGAAGATGCCCGCAGGACGAAGTCATTAGAAGGACGAGCAAGAAAGAAAGGACCTCCGTTCCATTACTACGGCTTGCCCGCGTGGAAAGCGAAGCTAACTTCCCCTGAGCTTATAATGATTCAGCACTCCCGACTGGACTAATTATACTTATACTATTACTCTTAAAAGTAGTGAAAAAATGACTTTATTCGCTTATCCAGTTTGCGTTCTACTCCAGCTTTCCTGGCTAACTACTAAGCTTTCCAGGTTCGCTACTCTAGTTGAACTCGGGTTTCTCTACAAAGTCTTTCTTAATTGGCCCTTACTTGCCCTGCCCGTACTATTACTAGATTGAGCACCAGAACCGAACTAAGGCTCGTTCCATTAGAAATTTCTCCTAAAGCTTGAAAGCAATGCGGATTAGCACAGAAAGCCTGGCAGGAAGTCTTCTAGATCTTCTCTTAGAAAGCATATGCCCCATTTTACTGATCTTAGCTCGAACCGATTGGATGATCAGAGATGAGCCATTTGCCTGAGCAGATAAATGTCCAATCGTTGCTTATCTTATTCTTATCTAAAGGGGACAGCGCCCCTTTAGCACCCCTCCGAGACGTGGACTAGGGTGGATCTCTGCTCTTTCGGTTCACAATATCCTTATTCCCGTTTAGGAAAAGGCAATCTCATCTCCGTTAGCCAGCTAAGCTAGCCCTTCACCTGCTCATTCAAAGCACTCTTCTAAACCAACTTCGCACTCTATTCCATCTCCCCTTCTCTCTCTATCCGGGGAAGGTCAACTAATCTCGATCCAATGTTCTCCTCTCCTAGCTCCATTTCCTGAAATGACGCGGAAGCATCTGACCCTGGTGAACCAAGCCTTCGAGGGCAAGCAAATGAACTTTCAGATCCCTGGGATCAAAGGGCAAACTATGAATCTTTCTCTCCTGGATCCAATGCATTGCCATCTCCAGACCCACATTCTGGAATTTCCCGGCCTGGAACGGGATACAAACTCCCCGAAGCAGAACCTTCTATCCTTCGAACCGATTCAAGCTCCTTTGCTGATACGGAGCCGGCCCGAAGCAATGAAGAAGGTGAACTCCCAACTAAGCTTGTCCCCAGGTATCGAATCCGAAGAATGCAGTAAGCTACCTTGCTCTCACCCCTCACTGGATATTGAAGCTTCGAAGGCATCGACCGCATCAACTAATCCATTTCCAGTGCTTGGGGGCCTCTGCTCCGAGGCAATCTCTTCCATCAATAGCTGGCTGGGTATCTCATTGATTCACCATCCCTCGAGGCGAGGGGCAATAAGGAGCCAAAACCATGGGTCTAGAACTAAAAAATCTCCCCAGTGGAAGCTACAAAGCAACCTTCTGACTCTGCATCCCCAGCGGAGCCGAAGGATCAAATTCATTGATCCGATAACAGGAGAAGGGAATAAAACCTGTTTCCCGCGATCAACAACAAAGGAAGCCGCAGATACCTCTCCCTCTTCTCTTATTGTATTGTTCCAGCGAGTGAAGCATCTCATCTCTGGATCAGTAAACAGAGAAAGGATGTACTCACCATCGGATCCCCTGGCCCCGGTGGGCCTAATCATGGAATGAGATCCTTGGTATCTAGCAACGATAGAGAACCAGGAAGTCTCTCTCTATCTTTGTCTTTGTATCCATCCATGGCTACCAGAACCCACGGGAGAAGCCCAACGGCAGCTATGAACCTCTACCTGGATCCGGACCCATAGCAATGAGATAAGCAGCTAACTCAACATCTTCTGGGTATCCGATGCCATCTCTTGTTCCCCCAGTCCCTCTGACTACCCAGGATCTGACGCCAGGGCGACCCGAGCTCCTCATCTCAATATTCTCTTCCATCTCCAACTGAGCGGCTGGATCCGCTCGAGGGGAAGTACCTGCTGACGAGAAGATAGAAGGAAGTAATCGCCTCCATATCCAAGTCTATCAGGTGAATGCACTCAAAGCCCCATCTTAAAGTAAATTTGTTTTGTTTCTTCCGCGAATAGATATCCTTCTCACTAGGTGGATCCCCCCTCTCCCAACTTTAGTTTGGATGAATGTATAAGTAGGTGTTACTCCTCGTTAAGCCATCCGGAGGAGTCGGACAAGGAGTCTCAATGAAAACAGAAAATACTGGTGATGAATAAGAAGAAAGGATCCGGGGAAATCAATAGAAGGCACCGCTATCGGAATCAAGCTGCTAAAAGGAGTTGACTCTCCCAGAGGCTCGACTTGAGTTGAGTCTAGTTATCGTCGTAGTAGTAGTATGAAAATAAGTTACCAAAGCGTCCTTCCCCAGGCTAGTCCCTGAAAATGTAAATGTCAACAGCAAAGTTCAGGCAAGGAGGCTGAATCAACACCAAGAAAAGCAGCAAGAGCTTCCTATATTAATATATATAGAATTCTATAGAATAATAATCAGAATACCACAACCTCGAGATTGGAACAAAAGGATACAAGTTCTGCAAGAATCCCTATCCACTTGAATCGTCCTGCAGTGACTGGTAGCTCCAGGGGAGAATCCAGGGAAAAAGATCAGCAGACTCGGGGGGAGGAGCCCGGCCGGATCAATAAATGCATTTCCACCTGCCCTTGTCATCCATTTCTCCCTCCGCATTAGGTTCAACCTGTCTTCCACTCAGAATTGAATGTATTCTCCCTGTTCTATTCACCCGAAAAAAAGCCGAGTAGGTTGTGCTTGAAAAAAAGAATCGAACCCAGCGCTACAGATATCTTCTTTTTTGCCACTCGAACATAAACATAACATTATAGTCTGATGGCTCAAGAGCTACAGTACCAATACGATGAATGGTAAGAGCAGTATTATCCCCAGTTTTTTTAAGACTTTTCGATTACCTTGATATGGAGCAGGGTCAGTGAAAGCATCGGGTCTGCCTGTCATATGATTGTTGGCCCCGTATCGCGCAAGAGTGCTCTACTAGTAACTCGTCCCATAGATGAT